ACGAGATATCGAAGTAGTTCTGATGATTCAGTATATCATCACTTCAATTCGGAGTTCTTAGTTACTTTGACCGGGTGGATCTTAGTGATGTAATAATAAGTAATAATTCATTGGTTGATTGTATCATTAACCATTTCTTTATTTTGGTGCGAGGAACTTACCATGAATCCACTGATTTCTGCCGCTTCCGTTATTGCTGCTGGATTGGCCGTAGGGCTTGCTTCTATTGGACCTGGAGTTGGTCAAGGTACTGCTGCGGGCCAAGCCGTAGAAGGTATCGCGAGACAACCAGAAGCAGAGGGTAAAATACGAGGTACTTTATTGCTTAGTCTGGCTTTTATGGAAGCTTTAACAATTTACGGACTGGTCGTGGCATTAGCGCTTTTATTTGCGAATCCTTTTGTTTAATCCTATTCTATAAACGTGAAAAATACGTACTTCTTTTCTTATTTTATTGCCGTCGACTTACCGCTTGCTTCTTCGAATTATATCAAAACTTCATTCCACTTCTTCGTTGAGACAATACTCCGGGGAAGGTCTGATTTGAGGATGAGGAATTAGTAGATCCACTCGCTTTCTCACTTCCCGTCCTTAATTTAATGGAAACCCTTTTTGACTTTTAGGAAGCGTTGCAACAAACGAGGTATTTCGCAATTGACATGAAACCGGGGACCTAATAAGTATCTTATTGGGAATTTCAATTGAAATAAAATAATAATAAAGAATCCATTTTGAAATTTGAAAGTGATTTCAAATGAAATTAATATATTCATATTTAAAATAAGTCAATTAATAAAAAAAAAAACGGGACGAAGTGATACAAAAAGAACTCTGTTCGATTTTGTTAGTCCTATCTATAAGAGGAGAGCCTATGAAAAATGTAACCGATTCTTTCGTTTCCTTGGGTTACTGGCCATCCGCCGGGAGTTTCGGGTTTAATACCGATATTTTAGCAACAAATCTAATAAATCTAAGTGTAGTACTTGGTGTATTGATCTTTTTTGGAAAGGGAGTGTGTGCGAGTTGTGTATTTCAAGAATAGGCTGGATCCAACCGGCTGCACTTTCTTTTTTTTTTTTATTTATAATTTTTTTTTATTTATAAATAGGGAAGAAAGGTGCACGATCTCAACGAATTACTTCTGAATAAATTAAGAAATCATATGTAAGAACCATAGCATTTCGTGAGTCATTGGTAAATCAACTTTGATTCTCTATCAACCAATAATGTGGGACCATTAACATGGTTAAAGCTAAACCGCCTGAAGTCCAGGCACAACATGGTACTCTTTCTACCACTACGTTAGTACGGAGATGGTTTCAAAATGAATAGTTGGCAATTTATCCGATATAGAACACTCATATCGATAAAATGATTTGAACCATTTACTGGAAAAATGGGTGTCTCGCCCTTTTTTTATCCAATGCTGAATCGACGACCTATGTATAAAATAAGAATAATTTTTTGGATTTGAAGAAAAAAAACAACTTTGCTGACAATTACAGATTTTTTTTTGTCTGGTCGGAAGAGTCCTCTGAATATTCTGGTCTTGTATCAGTTTCGATATCTTGGAATACGAACAGAGAAGAGAGGGTAGGCTCATTACATTAAAAGATATGGGAATGCTCATAACATAAGTAACTGAGCGTGAGAGCCAAATGAATCGAAAGATTCATGTTTGGTTCGGGAAGAGATCATGGAAGTGAAGTTATGAAATGAATGGGAAAAGAATCTACTTTCATTAAGTGATTTATTAGATAATCGAAAACAGAGGATCCTGAGTACTATTCGAAATTCAGAAGAACTACGTGAAGGAGCTATTGAGCAGCTCGAAAAAGCCCGGGCTCGCTTACGGAAAGTGGAAATGGAAGCGGATGAGTTTCGAGTGAATGGATACTCTGAGATAGAACGAGAAAAACAGAATTTGATTAATGCCACTTATGAGAATTTGGAACGATTAGAAAATTACAAAAATGAAACCATTCATTTTGAAGAACAAAGAGCAATTAATCAGGTCCGACAGCGAGTTTTCCAACAAGCCTTACAGGGAGCTCTAGGAACTCTGAATAGTTGTTCGAACAGCGAGTTACATTTACGCACCATCAGTGCTAATATTGGCGTGCTCGGGGCCATGAAAGAAATAACTGATTAGCCCTTTTTTTACCATAGGCATTATTTTTTTTTTTTTTTTTTTTCTCACTTTGTTTCCGAAAAAGAATTAAGAGACACTAATGGTAACCATTCGAGCCGACGAAATTAGTAATATTATCCGTGAACGTATTGAACAATATAATAGAGAAGTCACGATTGTGAATACCGGCACTGTACTTCAAGTAGGCGATGGTATTGCTCGTATTCATGGTCTTGATGAAGTAATGGCAGGGGAATTAGTAGAATTTGAAGAGGGTACAATAGGCATTGCTCTGAATTTGGAATCAAACAATGTTGGCGTTGTATTAATGGGTGACGGTTTGCTGATACAAGAGGGAAGTTCTGTAAA